AGTTGAGCCGTATAGCTTCTCACTTGTTATGGCTTGGACCTTTTATGGCAGATCTCGGCGCACAGACTCCTTTTTTCTATATTTTTAGAGAGAGAGAATTGATATACGATCTATTTGAAGTTGCTACAGGTATGCGAATGATGCATAATTACTTTCGCATCGGAGGAGTAGCCGCTGATCTACCTTATGGATGGATCGATAAATGTTTAGATTTCTGTGATTATTTTTTACGAGGAGTTGTTGAATATCAACAACTTATTACACAGAATCCCATTTTTATAGAACGAGTTGAAGGAGTCGGTTTTATTAGCGGAGAAGAAGCAGTAAATTGGGGCTTATCGGGGCCGATGTTACGAGCTTCTGGAATACAATGGGATCTTCGTAAAGTTGATCCTTATGAGTCTTACAACCAATTTGATTGGAAAATCCAATGGCAAAAAGAGGGGGATTCATTAGCTCGCTATTTAGTACGAATGGGTGAAATGAGGGAATCCATCAAAATTATTCAACAGGCTGTAGAGAAAATTCCTGGGGGTCCTTATGAGAATTTAGAAGTCCGACGCTTTAAGAAAGCAAAGAATTCCGAATGGAATGATTTTGAATATCGATTTCTTGGTAAAAAACCTTCGCCCAATTTTGAATTGTCAAAGCAAGAGCTTTATGTAAGAGTGGAAGCTCCAAAAGGTGAATTAGGAATTTATCTGGTAGGAGATGATAGTCTTTTCCCCTGGAGATGGAAAATTCGTCCACCTGGTTTTATTAATTTGCAAATTCTTCCTCAACTAGTTAAAAAAACGAAATTGGCTGATATCATGACGATATTAGGTAGTATAGATATCATTATGGGGGAAGTTGATCGTTGAAATGATAATAGATAGGGTAGAGGTAGAAACTATCAATTCTTTTTCGAAATCGGAATTATTAAAAGAAGTCTATGGACTGATATGGATTCTACCTATTTTGACCCTCCTACTGGGAATCACAATAGAAGTACTGGTAATTGTGTGGTTAGAAAGAGAAATATCCGCATCGATACAACAACGTATTGGTCCTGAATATGCTGGCCCCCTGGGACTGCTTCAAGCTATAGCCGATGGAACTAAGCTACTTTTTAAGGAGGATATCCTGCCATCCCGAGGAGATATTCCTTTATTTAGCATTGGACCCTCTATAGCAGTCATATCAATTTTATTAAGTTTTTTAGTTATCCCTTTAGGATATCGTTTTGTTTTAGCCGATCTTAGTATTGGTGTTTTTTTATGGATTGCCATTTCAAGTATTGCTCCTATTGGTCTTCTTATGGCAGGATATAGCTCAAATAATAAATATTCTTTTTTAGGCGGTCTACGAGCTGCTGCTCAATCTATTAGTTATGAAATACCATTAACTTTTTGTGTGCTAGCAATATCTCTACGTGTGATTCGTTAAAATAGGATCTTTTTCCTCTAAAATCCATTGAATATTTATCTTCCTTTTCTTATTCTATATTCGGGTTGGTAAGTTAAACTAGATAGCTATATGAGTGAAACAAAACAGCTTATTAATTTGTAGTAAAAAGAAAAAATCTCATTTCCTACGTACAAGAAAAAAGTTGAAGTAAACATAAGCAGTGTAAACTCTTTACCCCAAGGTTGAGATTTTTTGATTAGTCATCATATCTTGAAGCGGGCAAGAATAAAGGATTCGCGATATGGAATTCCATTACTAGAATATTCCTAGTTATTACTATAACTTATAATCATAAGAGGAATCCATCAAAAGTTAGTGAGGGGTTAGGAACACTAAAGTACATAAAGGATTAGTAATGAGTAAATCTAAGGCATTAGAGATTTTTCCTCATAAAAGGAATCATAATAAGGACTTGAAATTGGTGGAAATGATCAAGTAGTACTTTCTTCGGATTCCGATCCAGAGTATGTTCCCATTCACTTGTTAAGGAAATGGCTATCAAGAACGAATTAACCCTTTATTCCTTTTTTCTTTTTAAGTACCCCTCCTGGGGGAAAGAAGAATAGGACAAAAGATATGGAATGCAATACAAAAAAAAGATCTTTATTTATTCTTTCCTTCCTCTATTCATATTCATACAGAATTCCTCATGAACTAATGCCCAATTCTTTTCATTTATTAATTGCTATAACGAGTGTTTTATTCCAAGATTAAGTTATTGCTGAACAAAGAAAAATTCTCATTATATTATAAAGGACGAGATCAATTCGGAAGCGCTTTTTCTTATTCTAGCAGACGGAATTCCTTTGGTCTAATTTAGGACTTTCCAATCGATTTTATCTTACCTAATTCTATCTATGCCCAGGGGGATAATACCGAAATGAAACAACCCTTTCCTTTTTTCTGATCATAGAGAAGCCGTATGAAGCTAAGGTTTCATGTACGGTTTTGGAATAGCGGTGGGAACTGTGATGTTATCATCGACTATGATTATCTAACAGTTCAAGTACAGTTGATATAGTTGAAGCACAGTCAAAATATGGTTTTTTTGGATGGAATCTTTGGCGTCAGCCTATAGGTTTTCTGGTTTTTCTAATTTCTTCTTTGGCAGAATGTGAAAGATTACCCTTTGATTTACCAGAAGCAGAGGAAGAATTAGTAGCAGGTTATCAAACCGAATATTCCGGTATCAAATATGGTTTATTTTATCTTGTTTCTTACCTAAATTTATTAGTTTCCTCTTTATTTGTAACAGTTCTCTACTTAGGCGGGTGGAATTTTTCTATTCCCTATATATCCTTTTTTGGATTTTTCCAAATGAATAAAATGGTTGGAATTTTGGAAATGACAATGGGTATCTTTATTACATTAACTAAAGCTTATTTATTTCTCTTCATTTCTATCACAATAAGATGGACTTTACCCAGGATGAGAATGGATCAGTTATTAAATCTTGGATGGAAATTTCTTTTACCTATTTCCCTGGGCAATCTCTTATTAACAACTTCTTCCCAACTTGTTTCACTATAAATAAGATATTACAATAATAGTAAGAATATTTTCAACACAAAAATTCTCTCAAACAAGAGAAAGAAACATACCTTTTTCATAGATATTTATAATATGTTCCCTATGGTAACTGGGTTCATGAGTTATGGTCAACAAACAATACGCGCTGCAAGGTACATTGGTCAAAGTTTCATAATTACCTTATCCCACACAAATCGTTTACCTATAACGATTCACTACCCTTATGAAAAATCAATTACATCGGAGCGTTTCCGGGGGCGAATCCACTTTGAATTTGATAAATGTATTGCTTGTGAAGTATGTGTTCGCGTATGCCCGATAGATCTACCCCTTGTGGATTGGAGATTTGAAAAGGATATTAAAAGGAAACAATTGCTTAATTATAGTATTGATTTTGGAGTTTGTATATTTTGTGGTAATTGTGTTGAGTACTGTCCGACAAGCTGTTTATCAATGACTGAAGAATATGAACTTTCTACTTATGATCGTCATGAATTGAATTACAATCAAATTGCTTTGAGTCGGTTACCAATCTCCATAATGGGAGATTACACAATTCAAACAATTAGGAATTCGACTCAAAGTAAAATAGACGAAGAAAAATCTTTGAATTCAAGAACGATTACTAATTACTAGGATTTTTCTTTTTTGTTAGAAAAATCCAATAGTTCTTTACTAACTATAAAGAAAAACGAATAACTACTGCTTATTGCAAATTATTCCTGATTTAAAATGAGAGTAGATTTTCGTGATGTGATTTCTAACTATACAACTTATATACAAAAAATATCCTAATCCCTTTTTCCTTCCTTGAATCTTTTAGTTTTAGTCAGTTCATGAAAATTTTTATACTATTAATTTATTCTTATCCATAATGGATTTACCTGGACCAATACATGAGATTCTTGTGCTATTTGGGGAATTTTTTCTTCTACTAGGGGGCATAGGAGTAGTATTACTTACCAACCCAATTTATTCTGCCTTTTCACTGGGATTAGTTCTTATTTGTATATCCTTATTCTATATTTTATTGAATTCCTACTTTGTAGCTGTCGCACAACTTCTTATTTATGTGGGAGCCATAAATGTCTTGATCATATTTGCCGTAATGTTCATAAATGGCTCAGAATGGTCTAAAAATAAGAATTATTGGACTATTGGAGATGGGTTCACTTCACTCGTTTGTATAACTATTCTTTTTTCACTAATGACTACTATCCCAGATACGTCATGGTATGGAATTCTTTGGACTACAAGATCAAACCAAATAGTAGAACAGGGTCTCATAAATAACGTTCAACAAATTGGGATTCATTTAGCAACTGATTTTTATCTTCCGTTTGAACTCATTTCCATAATTCTTCTAGTTTCTTTAATAGGTGCAATTACTATGGCTCGGCAATAAGAAATACTTAGAATGAGTCAAAATTCTTAGAATTTCAAATCTAAAATAAGTAACTAAAATAAATAACTAAAGAATCACAATTTTGATTTAGTAAAACCCATCTACTGCCAACAAATACCTTCTTTTCTCTTTTGTTGTGTAATTGTTCTATTCTAATTAATTGAATCGGTTCAATTCTTGTCCTCATATTGAAATGAATCGAGATTGATAAGGAGTTAGTTAATGATGTTTGAGCATGTACTTTTTTTGAGTGTCTATTTATTTTCGATTGGTATCTATGGATTGATCACAAGCCGAAACATGGTTAGAGCTCTAATATGTCTTGAACTTATACTGAATTCAATTAATCTAAATCTCGTAACATTTTCTGATCTATTTGATAGTCGCCAATTAAAAGGAGACATTTTCGCAATTTTTGTTATAGCCCTTGCGGCTGCTGAAGCAGCTATTGGACTATCCATTCTTTCTTCCATCCATCGTAACAGGAAATCAACTCGTATCAATCAATCTAATTTTTTGAATAATTAGACTTTTGAATAATTAGACATAGAATCCTCTAAACAAATAAACAAAGGCGCACATATAATGATAATATAAAATTCAAATATTAAGATGAATAGAAATCGAATACTATTTTCTTATTATTTTATTATTTTAGAATATCTATTTTTTGAGTAGGTTATTGTATAGTATTCTTTTTTACTTATTGAATTTTTGCAATTCATTGATATTGCAATTTGAATATTGCAATAATTTATATTGAAAAGACGATAGCCAATTTAGTGGCTAGTTCGAATTCGTATATACAATTCGTATAATTATGATTGTTGAAGCCCAAAATTCAAGTCTCTTGGCTCTTTTCACGCTTTCTCACAAACGGATTAAGAAATATATTGCATTATTTATTTGTTGAAGTTTGGATAAACCATTGCTTCGTCTGGTGCCTACAATACATATGACTCATATAGTACTAATTTCATTTTTACCAGATCGAAAATTTTTATGTTGAAAAGGAAAATTTATAGATCCAATGTCACATTCCGTAAAAATTTATGATACATGTATAGGATGCACTCAATGTGTACGAGCTTGTCCAACAGATGTATTAGAAATGATACCCTGGGATGGGTGTAAAGCCAAGCAAATTGCTTCTGCCCCGAGAACCGAAGATTGTGTGGGTTGTAAGAGATGCGAATCTGCCTGCCCAACAGATTTTTTAAGTGTCCGCGTTTATTTAGGGCCTGAAACAACCCGCAGCATGGCTCTATCTTATTGATACGTTACAAAAAACTCCACTTGAATCGTCTGATTCCTCTTTACCGAAGAAGCCTGTGCTCGAAATAAGCGAGCACGGGCTTTTCTGGTCAAAACGTATCTTGTCTTTATCACTTTATCATGAGTTATTTTCCTTGGTTAACAATACTTGTTGTTTTGCCGATATTTGCAGGTTCATTAATTTTCTTTTTACCTCATAGGGGAAACAAAATCGTTAGGTGGTATACTATATCTATTTGTTTATTAGAATTCCTTCTAATGACTTATGCATTCTGTTATCATTTCCAATTGGAGGATCCCTTAATCCAATTAAAGGAGGATTCTAAATGGATAGATGTCTTTGATTTCCACTGGAGATTGGGAATCGATGGACTTTCATTAGGATCTATTTTATTGACAGGATTTATCACTACTTTAGCTACTTTAGCAGCTTGGCCGGTTACCCGGAATTCGCGATTATTCTATTTCCTGATGCTAGCAATGTATAGTGGTCAAATAGGATTATTTTCTTCGCGAGACCTTTTACTTTTTTTTATCATGTGGGAGTTAGAATTAATTCCTGTTTACTTACTTTTATCCATGTGGGGGGGAAAGAGGCGTCTGTATTCAGCTACAAAGTTTATTTTGTATACTGCAGGCGGTTCCATTTTTTTCTTAATCGGAGTTCTAGGTATGGGCTTATATGGTTCCAACGAACCAAGATTAGATTTGGAAAGATTAATTAATCGATCATACCCTGCAACATTGGAAATACTATTTTATTTGGGCTTCCTTATTGCTTATGCTGTCAAATTGCCAATTATACCCCTACATACGTGGTTACCAGATACCCATGGGGAAGCGCATTACAGTACATGTATGCTTTTAGCGGGAATCCTATTAAAGATGGGAGCATACGGATTGATTCGGATCAATATGGAATTGTTACCTCATGCTCATTATCTATTTTCCCCCTGGTTGGTAATAATAGGAGCGATGCAAATAATCTATGCAGCTTCAACTTCTCTTGGTCAACGAAATTTCAAAAAAAGAATAGCCTATTCCTCCGTATCTCACATGGGTTTCATAATTATAGGAATTGGTTCCATAACCAACATTGGACTCAATGGAGCTATTTTACAAATACTATCCCATGGATTTATTGGTGCTACACTTTTTTTCTTGGCGGGAACGGCTTGTGATAGAATGCGTCTTGTTTATCTCGAAGAACTGGGGGGGATATCTATCCCAATGCCGAAAATTTTTACCATGTTTAGTAGCTTTTCAATGGCTTCTCTTGCCTTACCAGGAATGAGCGGTTTTGTTGCAGAATTAGTAGTATTTTTTGGACTAATTACTAGTCCCAAATTTCTGTTAATGCCAAAAATGCTAATTACTTTTGTAATGGCAATTGGAATGATATTAACTCCTATTTATTTATTATCTATGTTACGCCAGATGTTCTATGGATACAAGCTATTTCATGTTCCAAACGCAAATTTTGTGGATTCTGGACCGCGAGAACTCTTTCTTTTAATCTGTATCTTTTTACCAGTAATAGGAATTGGCATTTATCCAGATTTTGTTCTCTCGCTATCCGTTGACAGGGTAGAGGCTCTCTTATCCAATTATTATCCTAAATAGGATTGATTTTTTTTTTTTTAACTAGTCCGCTCTATACTCTATATTCCATAGTGGAAAAACCAAATAATTCAGAAAAAAGTAAAAAAGTCTAAGTCTAATTAGATATATCTCGAATTTTTGAGAACCCTTTGAGAAGGCGTTCAAGGGGTTCTCAAATCAAACAAAAATGGAAAAACTTTCATTTCATGAAGGTTTTATGTTATGTAATCATTTAGATGGTAATGTAAATGAACCATAACTATGTAAACCTATTCCTAATAGATTGATACCGAAATAGCAGATCCAAATTATAAGAAATCCTATTGAAGCTACAAGTGCGGAATTCATACCCTTCCAATTTGGATTTGTTCTACTATGTAAATAAATTGCGAATATGGTCCAAGTAATAAATGCCCAAGTTTCCTTAGGATCCCAATTCCAATAGGATCCCCATGCCTCATTAGCCCATACTGCTCCACAAAGAATACCTATGGTTAAAAGGGTAAACCCTAGGCTAATGACACGATAACTCCAAGAATCCAAACGCTCAGTTAATTGATATTTGTAATAATTTGAAAATGAAGGAAAAGAGGTGTTTTTTAAAGCACTTCTTTTTGCATAGAAATATTCAATCTCACTAAACTCACTAAAGAAAAATGTTTTAAGTAAAACATTTTTTTTCTTTTTAGAAAAGAAATCGAAATTCTTTCGAAATTTAATGATTAGAAGAGCGGCGGATAATAAGGATCCGCACAAAAGAGTTGCATAGCTTAGTAACATCATACTGACATGCATCATTAACCACTGAGATTGTAGAGCAGGTACTAGTATTGTGGATTGATGCATTTCAGTTAAAAGACCCGACGTGGCAAAGCCTTGCGTTAAAATAGTACTTGGCGTAGTTATTGTGCTTAAATCATTTTTAGAGTTCTGTATCTTAGGAATCGTATGAAGAATATACAGAGCCCATGAAAGGAAGATCAATGACTCATATAAATTACTTAATGGAAAATGTCCCGAAGAAGCCCAACGAGAAACTAAGAATCCTGTTATAGATAAAAAAGTTGCTATCATTCCTTTTTCTGACGAATCATGTAATCCCCCAAGTTCACGAACTAATAAGGTTATCAAATGAATCGTAATCACAATTGAAATAGTTGAGAAAGAGATATGAGTTAGTATATGTTCTAAAGTTGCAAATAGCATAAAGAGAAGGTCCCATTACAAAATTGGAAATTTCGAATTGAATCCATTTTCTAATCTATTGTATTCTTTTTCGAGAATGCCGCCACTCGGACTCGAACCGAGATGCTTGAGCACTGCTTCCTAAGAGCAGCGTGTCTACCAATTTCACCATGGCGGCTAACTTGAAATAATAGGGAACTTAAAAGAATAATAGTTATTCTCTGGCAAATCGTCGAGATTGGGAGAGTCCATAGAATTTAGGAACATTAGAATCTTCATTAAAATAGACTTCGTTTGGTAGTATCGTTGCGGATTTTTTTAACAAAAAACTCTTGCTTTGCTCAATAGAAACAAAGCTTGAAAGAGTTGGAACTGTTTTTTCTCAGTTGCAATATAGAACTAATTTTTTTCTAATTAGTTTCTCATTGAAATTTTTTCAAATCTTTCAATGCAATGGACAAAATCCAAAAAACCTTTTCTATCTATCCATTAGAATTTCTAGAATTTCATCATTAAATACAAAGAATTTTGGATTTTAGCAAAATTTCTAGAATGAAAGCCTTTATTCTCTTATTAATATGATTTACCAAGCCTAAACCAATTTATTTGTGGATTTTGGATAAGATAGGTAGAAGTTGTAAGTCCTATTGCAAGAATACTCTACTTTTCATAATAGAATCCTCATAATAAAATATGAGGATTCTATTATGAAAAGTTCGTTGATAGGAAAAGAATACTTAGGACACAGTATAGCAAAAACTTTTGTTCTATATATCAGAGGGGTTAGTTCTAAGAATATTGTACCGAGGAATTCGACACATAAAAGTACATTCATTAATTAATCCGAATTATTCATATTAAATAATTGGAATTTCTTTTGGATAGGTCAATTCAAATTATTCCAAAACCAGATTATTTGTTTGTTGCCCAGAAAAACCCTTTGGTTTTGGATGCTCGCTGCCGCTGGAAAATGATCTTGATTTTGCTAAAGAATAAGATTGTACTATGGAAAAATAAGTCTTTTTCTTCCAAAGATTTTTACGAATACGCTTTTTTGACATCGAAGTACGTTTTTTTGGAACTGCCATTTAAAAAGGAGATTACTTTTTTCTAGTTGTATGTGAAAGACATCTATTGCCGCAAATCAATCCTTCTTTCTGCTTTTTCTTAGTATTTATACTTAGATACTGAACTGAAATTCTGAATTCTTTTTTACTTCATTTTCTCTAATGCGGATAAGACAAGAATTTTTTAGCATATTTTTCATTTAGCATATTTTTCATATATATTTTGGATTTTGTTTTAATAATATAGAATATATACAAAGGTTTTCTATTTAAATCAACTTATATATCAAGTATACTTCATATATAGATATATGGTATGGGGGTCTATCCCCCATATAAGATGGGGGGATAAAAGGAAGGGAAAATTCAAATAGTTAATTAAGTTCAGAATGGTATTCCATAATTGAATTCCAATCAAAACTAAAAAAATAAAATAGTTAGTCTCTTAAACAAGACATTCTAAAACTTAGGTAATTCTAGTCATTAGGATTTCAGTTCTATATGAAGTAAGGAATATTCGAGAATTTCCTATAAACATAGGTTTTCATTGGAATTCAATCAATCAGTTACGAAACATGAGAGTTGCTTCATCTTCATTTTACTAGAAAGAAATACAAAAATGAATAAAAAAATGAATAGAAAGTAAAATGATTCAATCCTTTTTTATATTTTAATAAATATCCTTCTTTAGATAATAACTAAGTAACAAAGTTATTTGATTAACTTTTTGAATTTAACCAAGTAAACCCATTCTTCATTTTTGATTATTTCAATGAGAGAAATTTGGAAAAATGAAGAATTCCAGTATTTTGTCTTATTCTTTTTTTTTTTTTTTTTTCCTTCAGAAAGAGATAAGAATTGGTTTGGTGAATCGGAAACAATTTTATTTTATAAAAAAATTGAAGTAAAAATTTCCATTTCTTTTCTTATGGAACATACATATCAATATGCATGGGTAATCCCTCTTCTCCCACTTCCAGTTATTATGTCAATGGGGTTTGGACTTATTCTTATTCCGACAGCAACAAAAAATCTTCGTCGCATATGGGCTTTTCCTAGTGTTTTACTCTTAAGTATAGCTATGGTATTCTCAGTTCACCTATCTATTCAACAAATAAATGGAAGTTCTATCTATCAATATCTATGGTCTTGGACCGTCAATAATGATTTTTCCTTAGAATTTGGATACTTGATCGACCCGCTTACTTCTATTATGTTAATACTAATTACTACAGTAGGAATCCTCGTTCTTATTTATAGTGACGATTATATGTCTCACGATGAAGGATATTTGAGATTTTTTGTTTATATAAGTTTTTTCAATACTTCCATGTTGGGATTGGTTACTAGTTCCAATTTGATACAAATTTATTTTTTTTGGGAACTTGTGGGAATGTGTTCCTATTTATTGATAGGCTTTTGGTTTACACGGCCAATTGCAGCGAGTGCTTGTCAAAAAGCTTTTGTAACTAATCGTGTAGGGGATTTTGGTCTGTTATTAGGAATTTTAGGTTTTTTTTGGATAACAGGTAGTTTAGAGTTTCGGGATTTGTTCAAAATAGCTAATAACTGGATTCTTAATAATGGGATTAATTCCTTACTTACTACTTTGTGTGCTTTTTTATTATTCCTTGGTGCAGTTGCAAAATCTGCACAATTCCCTCTTCACGTATGGTTACCCGATGCTATGGAAGGACCCACTCCCATTTCGGCTCTTATACACGCAGCAACTATGGTTGCTGCGGGGATTTTTCTTCTAGCTCGACTTCTTCCTCTTTTCATACCCCTGCCTTTAATAATGAGTTTCATTTCTTTAGTAGGTACAATAACACTCTTCTTAGGAGCTACTTTAGCTCTTGCTCAGAGAGATATTAAAAGAAGCTTAGCCTATTCTACAATGTCTCAATTGGGTTATATGATGTTAGCTCTAGGTATAGGTTCTTATCAAGCTGCTTTATTCCATTTGATCACTCATGCTTATTCGAAAGCTTTATTGTTCTTGGGATCCGGATCCGTTATTCATTCAATGGAACCTCTTGTTGGATATTCACCAGATAAAAGTCAGAATATGGTTCTTATGGGTGGTTTAAGAAAATACGTTCCAATTACAAGAACTAGTTTTTTATGGGGTACGCTTTCTCTTTGTGGTATTCCACCTCTTGCTTGCTTCTGGTCCAAAGATGAAATCCTTAGTAATAGTTGGTTGTATTCACCCTTTTTTGGAATAATAGCCTCTTTTACTGCAGGATTAACTGCGTTTTATATGTTTCGGATATATTTACTTACTTTTGATGGGTACCTGCGTGTTCATTTTCAAAATTACAGTAGCACTAAAGAGGGCTCGTTGTATTCAATATCCTTATGGGGAAAAAGGATACCCAAAGGAGTGAATAGAGATTTCATTTTATCAACAACGAAGAGTGGAGTTTCTTTTTTTTCACAAAATATATCCAAAATTCATGGTAATACAAGAAATAGGATAGGGTCCTTTAGTACTTCCTTTGGGGTTAAAAACACTTTTGTCTATCCTCATGAAACGGGAAATACTATGCTATTCCCTCTTTTTATATTACTGCTTTTTACTTTGTTCATTGGATCCATAGGAATCCATTTTGATAATGGAGTAATGGATAATGGAATAGCGGAGTTAACCATATTATCAAAGTGGTTAACTCCCTCAATAAGCTTTTTCCAGGAAAGTTCTAATTCTTCCATAAATTCATATGAATTTATCACTAATGCAATTTCTTCTGTAAGTCTAGCTATGTTTGGTCTATTCATAGCATATATCTTCTATGGATCTGCTTATTCTTTTTTTCAGAATTTATATTTAAAAAATTCCCTTGTAAAAGAGAGTCAGAAAAAGTCTTTTTTGGATCAAGTAAAAAAAAAGATATACAGTTGGTCATATAATCGTGGTTATATAGATATTTTCTATACTAGGGTCTTTACCCTGGGTATAAGAGGATTAACCGAACTAACGCAGTTTTTCGATAAGGGTGTCATTGATGGAATTACCAATGGGGTAGGTCTTGCTGGTTTTTGTATAGGAGAAGAAATTAAATATGTAGGGGGAGGGCGAATATCGTCTTATTTATTCTTTTTTTTATGTTATGTATCCGTGTTCTTATTCTTTTTTCTTTCTTAACTTAAGGAATTCCCCCTGTCTCCTGCCTAAAGAGTCCCTTATTCCCCTTCCTATCTCCTTCTACCATCTCTCTCCCTTTTCTACCATCTCTCTCTTTCTATCTCCCTCATAAGGTAAGTATTGTATAATAGTTCGGTTTTCCGCGATTTTTTCCATTCCTCTGTGTAAATACCCTAATATGGGTTCACAATCAATAACATCTTCACCATCGAGAGTAACGATCAGTCGAAGAACACCATGCATTGATGGGTGGTGAGGGCCCATATTGACTATCATGAGATCTTTTCTTGTAAGCGGTAGACTCATATCCTTTCTTCCTTAATTCATTATTCCATGAAAATGGATTATTCCATGAATTCCTCAAAACGAGGCTCATCAAAATGAAAAATCTAAGACTACTATAAGACTACTAATAAAATAAGAAAAAAATTCGAACGATTAAATTACTTCTCCCTAATATCCAACTGACTGATTAATTTCTTATAACGTACTCTATTTTTCTTTGCCAAATAAGCTAGCAAACGTTGACGTTTTCCCAAAAGTCTTCGTAGACCTCTTTCCGATGAAAAATCTTTTTTGTGTAATTCCAAATGTGAAGCAAGTCTCCGTATCTTATTGGTGAAACTGAATACTTGAAATTCAACAGAACCCCTGTTTTCTTCTTTTTCTTCTTTAACCATAAATCCAAAAATTTTTCTACCTCCTTTCTTTTTCTTGTATTTTTCTGATCAGGAAAAATACAAAATTATGTCAGTTATTTTGAAGTTATTCTAATCTCGTACACACAAAAATTTGCAATTATTCATCTACTACTGGAATTTGGATTTATTTTATCGATGCAAATTGGATTTGGATAGAAGGGTACATTCTTTTATTTTAGATAGAAGAAATGTTTCTTCTATCTAAAATAAAAGAATTTTGCTGATTTATTTATTGCTATATCCAATTTATGGAATTGATACACCATTTAATTGATATCGTTTAGCAAAATGAAACACAGCATATGCATCCATCTTTCGGCTCGAGAATTTCACGGGATAGAGATATGGTATAAGAAATAGGCTATTAAGTAACTCTAAATGAATTGTGGATACATCTGTATCCTTAACATACTGAAACGACTGCCATTATTCGTATCAAACCAATAGCGATTCATACAAGCTAAATCTTCTAATCAATGGTGGGCCAATAATGAATTTTTTTGCATATGTATTAAGACGCTTGGCCTGATTTCGAAATTGTCCAGAGTTTTTATGTTGTTTTCATTGCAAAATGATGGATCTCCTTCCGTAACTTTCCAATTACGAGTACGAGAATTGAAAGACATGAAAATTCTCAATTCTCTACGGCGTCTAGGAGATAGATAGAATATTTTCAGGAACAAGAAAATCAGAAGAATCTTTCTCTCTATTCACTACCATTCCTCGTCTTCGACTTCTATTAGTTTCTTTTCTTCTTTAATGCAATAGCTATAGTTTGATATAGAATCCATTTCTCAAAGTAATGGAAACCATTCTCTTATAGGAAATGCTTCGAAAATCGCTATTCCATCTTTTAGGTATCGTGAAAAGTGATACCTGTGAAGATCGTGCATTTCAGTCACATTCAGATCCGTTTTTCGAGTCCATGATATAACCAAATTGGATGGATCTTCCACCCGTTTAGCTAAGAAAGAATAGATGCAGAGGTGGATAATAGATCGATATGAAGATCATGAGCTGCCCCATAATGAAACCGCCAGTAGTCGCGAATATCTCCTTCTTCCCTAATCCAAGATTGGAGAAAGAAGATCTAAGAGGGACCTATGGAGAATGTGGTCAGAAATCCATAATAGAGTCCGACCACAACGACCGAATTAATTATCCTCATCGAGAAACTTAGACTACTAAGTAGAAAAGATTTGAAAATCATGGCATGGGTCTCCTTTTTTTCTTTCTTTAGAGTTTTCTATATGCACAATTTCTCGATGTTTCGATGAGAATTTCTTGACTTTCCATATATAGAAAGAGATAGACTATAAATGACATCTCTTATGTAAATAAGACCAAAGGGATGGATATTAAATGATAGGAAGTGCTAGGAAGTGAAATAGAATGAAATAGAGCCACTTTGGGCTTCCCTATGAAATGAGGCATGGAACGGAGTCACTACGAAGAAATTCCGGGAGTTACGAAAGAAGCTTCGGACTCATATTGTTCATGGGTTGAGAGCGGGAGTTGAACTCTAGGAGATCGAATCTCCCCTTGTTCCTCAGTAGCTCAGTGGTAGAGCGGTCGGCTGTTAACTGACTGGTCGTAGGTTCGAATCCTACTTGGGGAGATTTGATTCATTCTTTAATG